TTTCTGCCATAGACCTTTCTGTTCAGATCATGAGTTAACTCTTGCGCCAGATAGACATAGTCCATGAGACTTCTTCCCTTAATAAAGGGAAGCTTGCTTGGTGGAGAAGAAATAATTCTAGGCAGTAGGAGACTCAGTCGATCTGTAAATATCTAAGAAATTATCTTATAAACAAAGTTACAGAGAGGGCCTAAATGAAGAGAAGTTTCATTCATTCTCCAAAGCGCCGCTTTCTCCGTTCAAGCTGAGTGACCGACGTGGACAACGTCAGCCCTTTTGCCTTCGAACTCACCGAGTTCGGGCCCAACTTCTTCGATGGCTCTTTGCAGGGGGCTGTATTTCTCCTCTGCCTGTTTCAGCAGCTCTTCGACAGTCCTCTGTCAGTTGCATCAAGACGGCCGGCCCTCAAGTGGTCTGCGCTGAAACCAGCCTCTTTCAGTGCTGTCACCGCCCCTACACATTCATTCTATGTCTGGGCACTGAAAGGGGGTGACTGCCATGATCTTCCGAGTATAGCGCATGTACAGCTGACAGAATTTTCGCTTCTGAAACTGCAAATCTTTCTTATCCACGACTGTCCCCTGGAGTCTCACCGAACTGGTAAACGGCGTCGTTCGGGGTAGAGCTTTTTGTGGAGGCCCTCTCTGTATGGATCATCTTGGTCACAAAGAGATATTCTTTCTCCCCGGATACTCTCTTCTCTAGACTCGCACTGTGCCCCTTCGACAACGCAAGCGCCTCACATGCCGGAGACCATATGATTAATGAATCACCGGATTCGAAATCACTCGATGTTTCATCAGTTTCAACAACTCAAGCAGCAGGGTAAATGTCTATTTAGAGCAGCTAGCTTCTTCACCTTCCGTTTTCTAGGCCTTTCCCAATCAGTGTTCTGTCATTGTCGTTCCAGGCCCCCGATTAGGATAAGCCCTTATGCATGGGGCAGGTGGTGATGCGGTGGAATGCCCTGGAGGTCTTCTATTTCTTAATAAAGAGGGTTCTGTTTTTGTTGTGAATACGGGTGACTCCTAATAAGTCAAGGGAAGTCTCTGCCATTATGTTGGCATGCCTGTATGTCACTAGACATGATGCTAACTTTCGCAGCTCCGAAGATGTCGGATTAAAGAGTACCTGGGTGTATTTTTCGTAATTTGCCTAAATGGCCACCATAATTATGGAAGATTGGTGAAGCTAAATCAAATAGGATTAGTATTGCTAAAGTCCACTCTTTTAGGGGGTAAACCCCCCTCCCATATAGTATATAAGTTGTTACTTGTTTCAAGTGACACAGAATATTAATTAAATTTTAAAAGTATGATTGCTTTGAAAAACATATTAGGTTTGGCAAAGACAAGACTATCTTCTTCTCGTCCATCTAATTCTTCTTCGGATCGTCCCTCTAATTCTTCTTCTGATCGTCCCTCTAATTCTTCTTCTGATTGTCCCTCTAATTCTAATCATTCTGAGAAGAGTTCTTCTAAGATTCTAGGAAATGCTTGGGTATCGCCCAAAAGATTTGAAGCTTGAAGGTTTTCATTCTTTAAAAGAAAAATCTTTTATTCATGGTCGTCAGTCGAGTCTGTTCCACAGGCAGCTGCCAGAAATGCGACATTCATTTTCTGGTCTTTCGGCTGGGAAGTTTCCAATTAATCCTATTGTTGGTGTTCCAAAGTTGGGCTCTTCGCCAGCTTATTGCATTTCCCGCCGTTCTCAACTTTATCGTTCTCCCGACCGTGGCTTCGGTAATGTTATAGGTTGGTCAGTGGTTTCTCGAGAAGAAAAGTATTATGATGCCTTTAGTTATTTATTCTGTTATACCGCATCGGCTGATCTTCTTCAGGTAGTCTTGCCTTCATTGTCTTTAGGCTGTCTTCTCTTTCTCTCGCGGAATCCAGCCTTTTTGGATATTACCCCTTCCGATTTTATCGACCATATAGTCAGTAGTTTAAAAGATGTCGATTTTCTCAGCATTTTGAACAAGAGTTCAGTAGATGCTACTTCTTCTATTACTCCTCAGAGTAAAGTGATTTTAGAGATTGGTGAATCATCCGGTTCTCTCAGCTCTGTCTCTCCAGAGAGTGACTCACATAATCGAATGTCAATAGTTGTAGGTACTGTCTTCCTGGCATTTTTATTATGCATTGCAACTTCTAACAGTGTCAAATAAATTATACATAAAATGTACTTGCACTTATTTTGTCATATAGGAAATAATGTAATATTGTGGACCTCGGGACAACACCTCTGGTCGACAGACAATTGAAAAAGCTGACTTCTACTGATGTGTGTATCCTCCATCAAGGAGGAAAGGCCCGGCCTTCCGCCGGGGGCAAGGAGTGGGGATGCGGGCCTTGCCGAGGTAAAGAAGCTCCTTAGCGAAGTAGTGCCATCCGAAGATCAAAGCAGAGGTCAGTTAGTCTCTATCGCGCAAAGGCCTTTTCTTTTGAGTTCTTCGGACAAAAACTTTCAAAGAGCTTAGGCGCTTGTACTGCAAACAAATAAGATATGGTTGAAAACTGCTTTCAAACGGTCTTGCTAGCTTGACCGCTCACTCACAAGAAAATAAACTTCCACTGCAACTCCAAGCTACGGGAAGGCAATTGGAAATAAGGAAACTCGCCTGGCTGAAAGAGATTACCCTTTTTCCGCAATTGACCTAGCCCTTGCAGATGACTAGGACTATTCTTTATACTCGTCCTAATCCAAAGGAAGGAAACCTCCTGGCAATAAAGTAGATCGCACTCCAACAGGCTCTGGGAAATTTCCTAAACAGGATAGTCTCTTTCCTTGGATTTTCTGGACATGAAAGAAGAGAGGGATTTTAAGCGCGAAGAAAGGCACTATTATGCTCTAGAAAAGACATAACCCACTGTTAAAGGGAGAAAGTGTACTTGGCACTGCTACTCCATGGGCTTACCCTTTTATGCAATTTCATCAATAGGAACTGGCTTTATTGCTCACTAGATAGCAACTCCCATGTAATTGGTTGAATGTGCAACAGAGCTCGCATGGCTGGGACCTTACCTTATTGGCTCCTATGCATCCACTTTATTGGCGCGTATCCAAACCTCATAGTAGAGAAAGTATTCGCTTGGCTGGCACCAACATCAATGGACTTATCACTCGCTTACACAGACTCATGAATTGCATTCGAGGACGGAATGGTATAAACGATAGGCCCTTAGACTTTTTCTGTTAGTTCGCCTGCGCCTGGACCGACAGCTACAACTCCAATGGCTGGGAGGGCAACAGGTAATATCCTATTCCTATATATTCAAACTACATCTCCGCCTGCTTGAAAGGCTTACTTACGCTTGTCCGGAGATAAATATGATATAGGTGAAGAAAAGGCGCTTGCGAGGCGCTTGCGATAGGAATAGAAGAGATTACGACTGGCAGGGCTTAAAACAGGATTTCTATAGGCACTCTCATAAGCGTGCTTCTACTTTCATGCTGGCTTTCTTATCAATTAGATTTTTTAGACATAAAATAGGATCCTAATTTTTAGGCTTTCAATAGTCCTGCTGCTTTGGCCTTCAAGCTATTCTCTTATCGAAGCACTTAGCCCTGTCTACAGCCAGTAGCTTACTCACTTTCTCAAGATCCTCAATAAAACTGCCTGTAGGGGAACTCGCAGAATAGCTTACAATCTACATTTTCATTTACATTTAGCCCTAAGGCGCTTGCGGCAAGCCTATTATCTCATTAATTAATGGAATCTATCTATTACTGGGATAGGCCTTATCATTGCTAGAAATGGGAGACCTGTTCCTATTCTTTTCAATAGACGAGTGAGGCCTGAGATTGCTTTTGTGGCTCGCAACTTGATTAGTAGGGCCGCTCTAAGTTCGCGTATTCTTTCCGGGCTCGCAACTTGATTAGCTAGGGCCGCTCGCACCGTTAGTTAAGTTTTGCGCTTACTCGGTTTTTTAGAGTAGAAAACTCCTTGCCTTTTTGTTATGAGAAAGCGAAGCTAACAAAATAAACTTGTTCCGGGGAAGGGCACGGGCAAGGAGTGGTTTCAATCTCTCGGGTACGGTCATAAATTCTTTCAATCTCGATAGGTAATTTGACAAGACGACTTTCACTTCTTATTCTTATGAAAGGGACTAAATTCGTGCCCTCATCCTGCTTACTTGACTTCCCGAAGACCGCTCAACCAGTTCCGATTGAACCACCAGACACCTACCACTTCCATTACTATCCCGACTACGAGGCTCGTCAAGCCGGACTAGACTTTCTTTGCTCTGCTTGCTCGGAAGCCGAACTACGCTTTCCCTTTTCTCGCTTCCTGTCTTTCGCTCCGCCCCTTGGTGGCCGCTGCTTATTCCTACTGCTTTTCCGTCGGCTGCTGTGGTGCTTCTTTTCCCTCCTGCTTGTGCTAGATCAAGTGGGCCCATTGATGAACCTAAATGGAGTCAATCTTAAATGGACTCTCAATGTAGATGGTCAGTCCCTTTCTGGATGAATTTGTTCTTGAAATTTTTGCTATTTCACTATAGGTATCTTTGCAGCAATAAAGGTTGTATACAACCATGAAAAACAAATAAGCAATAGTGTAGGACGTTTGCAGTCTTAAGATGGGGCCATTTTGATAATACACTGCCTAATAACTTTCCCAAGTTCTTGCAGATCCGACTGCGTTTGGCAGATGTAAATGTGAAGGATCCTGGCCACAAGGTCATGGCCAAACCAGTGTGAAATGCTTTGTAGATTCCATCTTCCATCTCTTGTAATAATGTCTTTCACATTGGCCTGCTCAGGAAATTAATTGCCTGCATGTTAATTAAAGTTGGCCAACGGTTAAGTGCGATAGTGTCTATCCAAGGCTCGTTTAGGATGCCGCAAGCGCCTTCTCCGATCTCTTGCTCTCATATGTGCCTTTCCGTGAAGCATTCAGTCCTGCTAGCATATAGTAGGTATACTACCTCTCTTCCAAAGAAGATTCCAACTGAGAATTCGCGATTGAAGTCTTGAGTGCCCTACTAAAGACTTTGGAAGGCGAAGGAGAGTGCTATCAGAGTTCCAGAAACTAGTTAAACCAGTAGGCTATCGAGTTTTAAAATCCTTCTGTCGACTAGCAAGTTGTCGATCAAACAAACCCGTAGTTTCTTACTCCGCATTCAGAGTCGTCCACTAATTCCACTAGATCGAAGGTGTCAGAGTCAACGAAGACTAGAGTGCCTTTCGGGCTTCTAGCTAACGCTAGTGATTCCTGTCTCCATTTTCTTCCTTCGAGCGCGAGTGATTCAGAGTCACCCCTACTTAATCCATCTCGACGTCTCCTTCTCTCCGTACCTCCTCCGCCGTGCTTGACGAACTAGACTCAGACTCGGGGTCTGCATCAAGCTGACCGTCCGTCCTCACTCAAGAACAGACAAGAAAGATCAGGATAATAATGCCTGTTCAGCAGTCGAGAGTACTGTGGGACTAGGGATACAGACATTTGGGTGTGGACTTTCTACGGACGGGACGGACTTGTGTTTCTTGGCAAAGGGTGGTTTACAGGGGTCTTGTAGCGGCATGTGGATCGGAAAGGAGACATAGTTGGGCGGTGGCGTAGGCATGTACTCGTGCGGCTTTTTAGGAGTAAACCCTGTTCCAGCGCTCTTCTGACTCTCCTTTTCTACTGAGTTCTACTGATTTAGTATTTGACTTTTGGCTTGTAGCCCAGGCCAAAAGTGGGATCGTGTGCTGGTAGCTGCAGAAAGTCAATTCTCCCTTTTGGTTTATCCCCAAGCCTTTCCCAGGGTGGAACCTCATCTTTGCCATCATCCTCAGCTTTGGTGGCAACTCGTCTTCTCTCGAATCTGGTTTCCAGCCTCCTAAATAGCGCCGGGGTGGTAATCGAAGATTCCATTTTCAGAATGACTAGTCTCAGCTCAAGCTCAGGCTTCTAGGACAAGCTTTTGCGGATTTTTCAAAAGTAATGAAAAGAGGCGAAGAAGGACTTGCACAAAGGTGCAGAGCAGACTGAATCAACGAAGCACTCCGAAGAAGCTCGGAAGAATAAGATTTTTCATAAGTAAGCGATACCTGGTGAACCGGGCGTACTCCCTCTCTTCTCTCTCCTGACCCCTCACTTTATATATTATATAGACACCAACCCAGATGAACAAAAGAAAACTAAAAGCAACCACATCAATCAAGACGTGAAACTCTCGCCGCTGTGAGACCCTTCATCGCTTAGCGCCCTCTCCTTCTTGAAAGATTGGGACTTAGCCCTAGATTCATTAGTTGCTGCAAGAGCAGAGAGCTCACTAGCTGATAGAGATGCCACAGCTCCTTCTTTGCATCAGTTACCTTTCAAGGCTTTGGCGCTTTTGTCAAAAAGTCCTAAGACCGGCCGCATCTAGAGAGATAAGCGGTGTAAGGGCATAAAGACTGTTACCAATAGCAATAGTCAGTCTTAGAGAAAGAAGTTCCTTAACAACTCACTAGCATCCTCCTCTGGGCATCTATCTAATAGATGTGTCAAAGATACAAAGACAGTCATACCTTCTCCCATGTCTGCGTGAGAGGCATAATACCTCTGCAGGCGATGAATGCCTATATCGCTTTGTCATTTTTATATATATATAATATAATCTAAACAAGTTGCTCAAGACTTAGTCCCATTCCAATTCAGGAAAGGACTCTCCCAGTGCTAATCCAAGTATGATTGCTCCAAACATGACAGCAAGCGAACCTTTTCTATGATCAGACCCGAATCATGTCGTCCATGAGCAGGCTCCATAAGATCCACTAAAATAAGTGATGTGGCATGATCCATATTATGTTATAGCTATTCCACTTACTTTATTTAAGTACGGAAATGCATTCATTTCCTCTGCATCGACCCCGATCTATGAGACTATAGGAGTGAAACAAGGGATGTCAGAGTGACGACTGTTATAGTAAAAAGTAAATCCTTTTTTTGTAAGAAGACTAGAGATATTGTGGGTACCAACACCAGCATGAGACGGTCCAAAAAGCACTTGATCATGATCGAAGGGTATTGAGCATTTACCTCTCTGAACTGCAAGCGCCTTCTCTTCTTCGATTTGGTCGCTACGCTTCGCTTTGGTTGGTGCCTTGGTGCTTGAAAGAGGGCCAAAGAGGAGAAAGCTTGCTGACTCAAGAACTCATTCGTCCTTGAGCTTCGACTTGCTGACTTGGTTTCTTAAAACCTATTTCTTCGACTTGGTCTGCTCTCCTTGAAGTAGGTGTTTCGGACTTGGTCTGCTCTCCTTGAAGTAGGTGTTTCGCTTTGGTGCTATCCTCCCCTTTGACTCCGATCTCCTCTTTCCTGCTCCACACAGATCAGGTTTGGAGGGCGAAGTAAGCTTTCTCATCCACCGGGCAAGCAGTTCCACGGGTTAGGAAGGTGGGTAAAGGCAAGCAACTCTTTCCTGACGGATAGAAGGCAATCATCCTTAGCTGAAATCTTATTTCCCATGGACACGGGGTAGGCACAAGCTAAGGCCAAGGAAGGAACCGAAAGCCAACTCGTCGCCTTCCACTGTACCTTTAATAACCTCTTCTGGTCCTCCGGTCTCTGTTAACTAAGCTTCTTTTGTCCCTTATCCAATCAATCGAAAGGAAGGTATTATTAGAATAATCACTAAAAGAGCGAGCCATCCATTTGTTTGCAAGCAGAGGCGCATTGGCACTGGCAACCTCAACCACAGGAACAGGTCTTTGTGAACTGACACAGCTCTACTTTTAGGTATTATGTTAGGACTAGGAAAGCCAATCCCCTAGGCTCCGTATCATATTCTAAATCGCCATCGGAAGCTCGCACACAAGCCTGCTACCAACAAAAAAAGGAAGATGTTGAATTGGGACAGGAAACCATCATAAGCCAGCCAACAAGCCTAACCGTCCCTATGTCATCGGGGTCTGATACCCTGTTGCCTTTCTTCCCTTCACAAGCCAAGTCCCAGGCAAGCTGAAGCCGACAACTGGTGATCCGGTCGCTTCCCCCAACCGTTAGAACCCGTTTTCCCTTATGGAGCCACCGTCGCTTTCGGCATAGCGTGAACTAGCTCGGCGCGATGCTAGTTCGGTCTGCAGATCTCCGGTCTCACTCCTTGCACCTGACCGTAGTCATAATTGGTTATGCTTTTTATAGATTCGTTTGTTTGTTGTGAGTTCTCTTCCCTCCCAACATGTGGTGCCCCAGCGAAGGCATTTAAGGAAAGTCAGCCCTTTTTTGAAAAGAAGTAAGGAGGGAAAACCAGAGATTCGATAGAGTCTGGGTAGCTTAGCCGCAACTCCTTTCAGGGTTCTTTCCCAAAAAAAGAATTTCATCTGTAAGTGCCCCCGCTACACTTGCTTCTAGAAGGAAGTTCCCAGTCGAAGGCCCAGGTCCTGGTACTACCTTTTAGATACGATACCGCCAAAGGAAAGCAGTCTAGCAGTCAAGTAAAGAATAAAGTAACACCGCTACCGTTACTCTATACTTACCATGCCTAGCTCCACGCTAATGAAGTCACTTGGTCCTTACCAGAGTAGAGACTCCGCCTAGGGAGTTGCCTACCCTATTTCTTTCTATTCTATCTCTTTCACCGAAACCAAGGTAAACGGAAACCCAGACATAGAACTCCGTTAACGGGATCCACTACTTCTTTATCTATGATACCAGCAAATGAAACTGAAACTGATTCCACTTGAGAGCGGCATCCATCCCCGTGGTTATTTCGACAAGAAGGTCTTATAATTCTATAGCACCGTCACCGTCTTCTTCCCTCAAACCTGAAAGGGATTGTGAACAAGAAAAGAAGTGAGGCCTTTTCCTAAAGCCCCAACCACCAAGACCGGAGAAGCAGCATCTGAGAAGTAAAGTCTCATCCCAAGAGCGGGGGTACTTTACATAGCTATGAGAAGCAGAGAGGGAGATAACTCCTTTGTTACTCCTAATTTCCTCTATCTCGCATGATGGGGCGAAGGGAAGAGAGTCTCGAACTTGGCCAGTGAAATGTGAAAAGTCTTAAAATGAAATAGAAAGGCAATGTCTTAGTCGAAGAGTCTTTATCCGCTGTAGATCAATGGGCTATAGTGAAATGGCCACATTCCCGATCCAATGCTATTGATCCAGGATAGTTTACCGGGTAATGGGGCAACTGAGGTAGTTTCAGTTCCAGATCAACCACTGAGCTGAGTCGACGAAGCCAACTGGCCCAGCTGAATTAGTCTTTGTTTTGGCAAAAATAGTATAGTAAATGTCCACTGATTTCAGCAGATGTTTAGGAGAGTTCTGATTCGCTCTCAGTTTAGCAGTCATAGGATGATCGGTTGCCAGTTTCTGATGAGGTCAGAGTTTCTCGCAGCAGAAGCGTTCGGAGACAGAGATCAGACAGGTCGTTTCAGAGAGGTTCTCGCGGCATATAGGAGGCAACCATACTTTTATCAATCCATTTCAGATGATGCCGGAGAGACTTGCTGGTCGGGATGTTCGACGATCGTGCTTTCCTCTCAGAGGGCTGCTTAGTTTGTTCCTTCCTTCCTACTTCATTGAAGACCTATCCCTATCTGATCAAGCGGCTAAGAAACTCCCCCTAAACGAATGATCGACTGCGCACCTCTATCTATTGGTTGATTGGTCAATTAACTAAGATTGTGAAACTTTATTGCAAAAGCATGTTCCCTAGCCCCCATTAGACACCTCCCGAAGGGGAAGAGCGAGGGGCTCGCTTCCTCAGATTCACCTCCCGGGCCGGGGGGGTATGGGGGGGAAAAGGAATTTCATCTCTTTCCCGATTTCCCTCATAATCCCCGTTCCCCGGTATGGAGCCATCGTCGGTCGATTCGCCGTGCTGAATATCTCCTTTCCTAAGGGAGACCAGCGACTACGTCGTTATCCAGCCACTCATGGAACGCGTAGCCTGATCGCAGCCGTCTTGTCTATCAACCGTTGAGTCATTAGGAAGAATCCCTACCGGCCAGGAGCGCATGGCCTCGTGCACGAGTGACGGTACGGCAAAGGGCTAGGGTTAGCCTAATGTCTCGATTGATAGTTTCTGCGATCAACTATGATAAATCGAAAGGCAGGTAGCTCGTTCTGTAATATCTCCCTGTCCTTAAGCTTAAGGAGAGGCTATTCATTGTTTGCACTGCAATTGGCAAGACGATTCATCAATCCTTCGGATTGCCTCCGAGTCAGGTAGTGTTAAGCATAGTTTTGTCCTGAGCGTAGAAAACAGAGCAGCAGTGATTTCGAACATCAACTACGAGAAATCATGGAATGACAGGCAGAAGTGCTTTCAACAAATGGACTGCCATTGTTTAGCTGGTCGAAGCTGCCCTAGCCCCAGTGGAAGAAAAGACATAAGGAGAAGCAGCGGGAGGTCTGATCGAGGAAAGACGAGAAGAAGAAAGACCAGAATCAACATTACTCGAGCGAAAACGAGTCCTCGCGAGGACCAGAGCGTTTTTAAGAGATTGCATGCCGATTAGCTTAGCGCCCTTGTACTCGGGCGTGACCCAAAAAGAAAGATCTGAATCGGTTCAAAGCTTGGAGACAGGAAGGAAGCAACCGCCTGAATCTAAAGAGGCGATGGTTGCTCCTGTCATTGTCCCAACTCCTGAACCGAGTAAGAAACTCACTTCACTCACCCGAACCGGGTGAATATATGCACGACCTTATCCCCCTACTATTAATAAAACGTCGCAATCCAAGAAGAAAGAAGAGCCGACCACGGATCAAGCCGACAAAGTGAGAGTATGATTTACTTGGACATCTCAGCAAACTGCCAGCTCACATATCTATTCTAGAATGATTGATAACTTATCCCAGTTCTACAATTTAATAGAAGAAGAAAAAGTGCCCTCATCCCTTACCCTTAAGTAGCATCGTACTTCACATGAAGCTCAAGAGGAGTCTATGCATGTCGAGCAGAGATAAGACCAGTGCGAGATATGAGATCGAGAACATACTAGCACAGTTTGAGAACATAACCGAACAACCTCTATTCCAAGAAAAGACTGAAGAGGTCCAAGATCCTTCATATTAAAAAAAGGCCAACTGATCCGCATCATCAATATAGTGAAAAGAGATTTGTAACTTGTCATTATATTTTTGTCACGGAGAAAGTCTATAGGATTCTCTTATTCTAAATGTATTTTTAGGGGTATTTTAGTCTATGTGTATGAATTCATGAATGAATCAGGAAGGCTGGAGGGACCCAACTCCGGTCATTAAGCGAAAGGCAGGCCACCACCTTCTGTTCCCGTTCGAGCAAAGGAAGCAGATTTCTTCTTCGAGGTGGAAGACGTTCTGAAGCCCACTCCGCGGTTGAACCACCGCCTAAAGGTTCTTCTTAGTATAGTACGCCGGTGGGTAATCTAATACCGAAACGAGACTATCGAACCTGTAGAAATCCAAACACAAAAGAACCGAGTTCGGTTGGCTTAGTCAATTCTCATTCTCGCAGCAGTAGTTATTCAATTCTCGTCTCGCAGCACGCTCTTTATGCGACGTAGCTTGCAGGGTCTTGATCTCTGTAAACAACTTAGCCTTTGCTATAGCTACTGCTTTTGTTATGCAGGTGGATCAGCTTCTTTGTGTGCCATGAAATCAGTAAACGACTTATTAAGGAGGGGCGCAGGGAAGAAAAAAGGAGTAGTTCGAGCCGGTGAAATAGGAGATGAGATAGTAGCGTAAATCGAGATGTGCGAGTCGAGCGGGAAAGCGCATAACGTCTATACGCGAGGTTCGGAACGAAACCTAAGAAGTTGGAGCGAGACCCAACTAGGTTGGCGGGGTCTCAGTAGCGAAATGCGCAGCAGGTGTATCAGTAGCGAGTATAGGGCGAGTAGTGTATAGTCGGCGCTTTTTCTTGACCCTCACAATCATGCATGCATGGTCTAGCTTTGCCTTTCAAGTCATATATGCAGAAACTACTAAGAAACGAGCCAAAAGGGGGATTCTTTAGTGCTGTGTGCTTATTGCTCACCCGTGATTTTTGACTGAGGAGCTCTTGCCTCTGACTATGCCGGAGCCTTTCCCTCAACTCTAGCTTTTCTCTGAACCGTCACCCGCCACTCTCCCTGCCTTAATGTTTTCAGGATGAGGAAAGCTGTGCAGATGTTTAAGGCTACCGCAGCCACCGAAAAACCAATCTCTTTTTTCTTCGACCGGACCTGCGCACTCGCATATCAAAGGAGTACTGTAGCTCGGGCTAGCTTCTGAGACAGCGCTTCTTGTCTCGACTTGAAACTCCACTTTCAGCCTGACAAAACTTTAGCAAAACATTTATATATACTATAATGTGCGGCACCACTGATTGAGCGAGAAAACTCCACTCCATTCCATAATCGAGTGGATCCCCTTTCATTAAGTACCTCTCCCTATCCTGTCCTGGGAAAAAGAGTCTTTGAACTTGGAAAGCAAGGCTTTCAGGCGATACCGCGAAACTTTATGTGAATCCAAGCCATACAGGCAGCTAGCAACACATGCAGGCAGTTCAAACTCAAATCAAGATGCCTAGAGGACGCGGGCAAGTAAGCGATTTCACTATTTAGCTCCATCCATTTTTCAGGATCAAGAGACAGCATTGAAATGCTTAAGGTCGCCTACGGACCCACAAACAAGGTAATTGGAAACAGGAAATATCCTATAGTAATACAGATAATATGCGAGGATATTATAACTTTCTTTCCCTTGACAGCTCGCTTGAGATACTCCTTCCTGCTTGCTGAACTGTATTAGTTAAGTCATAATTAGGTAGTTCTCTGAACTCAGGTTTTTAAGAAGTTAATTCTTTAAAAAGAGGTATTTTTTAATTTTATTTTTATTTCTTATAAACAACGAGTGAATAGGGGCAGTCCTTCTGTGTGTAGAACATTAGATCCTGCGTCCAATGGGTGCACTAAGACCATACTGTTACCAGTTCGATCCATTTGGACAGAAGTCACCAACATTCATTGGTATAGAGCTGACTGCGGTCTCCACACGGTGAAATATCATTATATATGTAAATATATGAATTTTATTATCCCTACCCTTATTATAAATAATAAGCATATAGATTCCTTGCAAAAATAGAATATGGACAAGACTTTACATTTCGGAATTCCGCTTTTATTGACTAAACATCTTACGGAAGGATAAATTAGAAGATAGTACTTCTTGAAATCTTACGTAAGGATAAATTAGAAGAAAGTACTTCTACAAAAAGAACCACTGAACAAGCGTTCCGTAAAACTGAACAAGCTGAACACTTTGAACAAGCGTTCCGTAAGTTAGTTTCTATTTTTTCTCTAAAGTCTACCAGATAGTATAGGCGCTTGCGGCGGAAAGGCGAAGACTATTGGAGCAATAAAACTACTGCGCGTGACTAACGAACAAGCAATGGATTTCTTGCTGGCTATTCCTGGTTAAATGAAAGTTAAGTAAATCAGAAACCTCGGAGTTGCAAGCAGCATAAGAAGGGGTTGCTGGTTCGGGCGTGATGGCTCTCGGCTTTCGTGACATTTCTTTATGGCACTGGTACTTGTATCCCGCACTTCTTCTCCTTATCCCGCAGCACCTTCTGCTGTGTAACTTCTCTTTATGGTATCATGGATTTTTTTTATAGTAGTGATTGATTGACTGAGCCAAGACTGCATCTGTTAGTCGATTTCCCGAGAGCGAGAGTGAGGCGCATCCCCCGAACACTTGTGTTACTCGTATATCTAGTACTTTGTGTATTTCTTTTTATTAAGCTAGGCAACAGGTAACATTCCTTTACCAAAGCGGGTGATTGACGGCTATTCTATTGAGTTATAGATCTTAAGGGGCTAGAGGACTCCTTAATCAGCCCTAAAGGATAGGGGAATTGCTAGCTTTTTATAGTTAGACGAAGTCCTTCATTAACAAATAAGAGGAGCGATTCAGCTTGTCAATAGCTGCTTGGTGGCTGCCCTCTTCTGCCGCTCGTCTCTTAGGGCACAGGTAGTTTGTTGCTTCTTATGTCGAAGCGAAGATAGATGAATGAGGAACTGCTGCCCTTTAGCTGCAAACATCGTGAATTCCTTTTGCCGAAGGAAGGCGGACGAAGGACGGCTGCCGTTGGTCGTGAGGTAGTCAATTTATTCTTTTTTGTTTTTTCTGTAGAGGTGGTGGGCGCCCATATACCACTTCAAACGGTGTTTGTTTGGTTGCCGAATGATAAGTGGTATTGTACCACTATTCTGCCCATGGTGACCAACATACCCATTCCCTTGGTCTATCGCTTGTAAAGCATCCCAGGTAGTTCTAGCACCGGTGAACCACCTCGGTCTGGCGGGTGGAAAGCAGTACTCATGTTTAATTGTGTCCCTTGTAAACGAAAGAGCTCCTGCCAGAAATTGCTAATGAAGACCGGGTCCCCTGTCGCTGACAATTGAGTGTGGCATTCCATGCAATGAAGATATTATCGACAAAGATCTGAGCGACTGTTGCTGCTGTATATGGATGGGGCAGTGGAAAAAAAAGGGCATATTTCTTTTTTGTGAGTCGGTCCACAAAGTTATAGTATAAATATAAGGCAAGACCCATACTCCCTTTTTTGGCAGAGCCGCGAAAAAATCCATTGAGAAACTCTCCCATGGTCTTTGTGGTACAGGCTACGGCTCCAAGAGCCCCAGAAGTCTGTCCCGCTCTACCTTGTCCTGTTGACACAGGAGGCACGTCTTCACATACTCAGCAACGTCGTCTCGCATGCCCGGCCAGTAGTACCCCCCGCTTTTGCAAGGCCTGGTGGTCCACGTAGACTATTTTTAGCCTAATCTAATAGCTAATGCCGAAACTTCTGTACAGAATGTGCCATGGCGAGTCCTTATCTTTCAGTTTTGGTGTAATTGCGCTCTGTCGGTGACAACCTCCTACTCCACAGTGGGATGATCTAGTTTGGAAGGCCCTTCTTGAGCCAATGTACAATATAGAGCGTAGAGAGAAGCAGAGACTTGTCCCAGTCCGGAAACCGAAGTATAGGGGCTGTCACTAAGCACTCCTTGAAATACTGGAACGCATTCATTCTCCTGCTCTGGTCCCCAACGGCTGTCCCTTCTTAAGCAATGACTCTTAAGGATGTGCATGTTTGGCGAAATGGTTAATGAATCTTTAGTGGGATAGTACAAAGTCCTAGAAGGGACCGGACACCGCAAACCGGCCGTTATCGGAGTCACCATTTCCGTAATTACGAGTAATTGATCCGGGTCCGTTTTTAATCAATCTTTGCAGACTATATGCCTCAATCACTGCCCTTGGTTCACCATAAACTGACTCTTGGTAGGATTCCAGGATAATCAACCCTTTATACTTAAATAAAAAACCGCAAGCGCCTTTATATTTATTTAAATTTTAATAATTTTTCTAAAAAAAATAGAATGAGATCTCTTCTTCTATGATTTTTTAACTAAAGTTTTCACCTGATAAAGAAGTAGGCAGGTTTGACTTGCCCATCCCCTCGTGATGTGATTGAACTCACATGAAGCTGGTCTTTTTCCTGCAGTTGGCCTTTTGAACATGAATGGAATGGTAGGAGCCTCATTCGAAGATGGAGAGTTTCAATAGTTGCTGGTTCTTGGCGTAGCACATTCGTTTTTCTGGCGAGTTAGGGGTTTTTAAAGTAAAGCCAAGCTAAGCGAGTTTTCTATTCATTTCGGTTGTGAGCAGACAGGTAAAGGGTATCAAGGCAAGCAGGTCAAAGAGTTAGGGGAGAGGCTTAAGCAGGAAGCAAGCTTTGAAATAAGACAGGAATCAGGTCTTAGTGAAATAAAAACCCTAGTTCAACCAGAACAGTGGGGCAAGCAGTAGAGTTGAGGGTGCGAAGTAGCGAGACTGGTTTCGCTCTTGTTACTCGTGAACTATATTCTATTCAAGTCTAATTTTGACTCGCATAATTGAATTACGCTCTGTTAATTACTCGCACCTCTCTCTCGAAAATAAAGCTCTCGAAAATAGAAAAAGAAGTCCAAATTGGAGCTCGCTCTCTAAACTCGCTGCCTTGATCTACCCTTCGCGTAAAGGCATTTTCCTAAGAAGTCTAACTATTTGAAAAGCTTTCTAACTAGAAAAATCAATCTCTAACTGATTAGTTCCCACTTACTCTTAGCCTATGAAATTGGCTCGGCTGGTGAATAAACTGGCTTGGCTCGTTCTCGCTCCAGGTAATGATACTACAAGGAGGGCTGGCTATTTAGACTAAGAAGTGATATTCAAGGAGCAGACTGGGAAGATTATCTAATGCTTTAAGCGTATATTATCCAGTTCTTTATAGTCTGGGAGAATAAACTATCCCGCTTTGTAACTAGCTTTCTCACTGGTTGGCTGAAAAAAGAAAGAGAAAAACACTGGTAGAACTTCAAAGCCCGTCGCCTCTCAATGAACCCTACATAAGTATAACTACTACTGAGTCTATGTGGTACACAAATACAGGAGCGAAAGCAGCTGGGCAGGACCAAAAAACAATTCCCCTATGGCTTGAAAGCGGCTTTCTTACACTTGAGAGGCTTACCAAAAAAGAGGGCAAAGAAAGACGAGGGGATTCCTTTTTCACTCCCTAAAGAAAGGACTTACCTTCCAATTGGATAGCTCTTTTCTGGCACTGCCACTCCTGAGGCTTAGCTTTTTGCTTTCATTGGATCAATAGGAACTGGCACTCCCGTTCGATTAAGCTTGATTCCAATGGCTGCAAGCACTCGCTCGTAGGCAGAATAAAAATCAGCTACTCCACTCAAGCCGGGGAGAATCCTCCAAAAGACAACAAAAAATACGTGATTGGCCTGACACTCTCTTCAAAGATATAGGCTTGACAATGCGTAGGAAGCAACTCAAACCCCAGTCCAGATAAGATAACTAGTCTAGCCCGCAATCGAAGGAAAGACAACTACCACGAGACAGGATACCCTTTAAATACCTCTCCAGGAAAGAAAAGAAGAAAGTCCGAAAGTCGGCTTTTGTCGTCTTCGGCTTAGACTTTAGCGTTGGTCTTTCTTTAGCGTTCCAAGTCGGGTTTTAGCCTTAACCATAGCGTTAAGGCGTAGGTTGTTAGCCTTACCGAGCTTGTTTTAGCGTTGACCTTAGCGTAGCGGCTTCTTTCTCAAGGCTTGAGTTCCGCTGTCGCTGTTGTTGTTGGGTAGTCGGGATGCGCAGTTGTTAAACCAGATGTTCGGGTGGTACATCTCTTCTTTCGTCCAGTCGAGAAAGACACTGATAAGCTTGCAGTAAATCCATCTCTTTCTGTTGTGTCGGATGAGAACTAGGTGCCGTCAATCTCCTTCTTGAAGTTGTTGGATGAATTGCTTGCCGAACTTGGCCTTTCCCTTCTTAGTGAGAATCCTCTCCCCGCCCAAATATCTCTCCTTCCCTCTCCTCTGGTTAGCCATTCCGAAGGGTCCTCACCTGAGGCTAAAGATAAGGAGTCTGCCGATAGGTCGTCATCTTCAAAGGAGGCGGAGAAGCAGCGTCATGGAAAAAGTGACTGAGCGCACTGAAAAGTCGTTCGCAAGTTCTAAGAGTTGAAAGTCCTGGGTATGGCCTTGATCTTTGTTCGCCCCAAACTCCTACCTGGGAAAGGGGTCCTCTCTCTCTCTCCTCAGTCTACGAGAGCCGGATATTTCTTTGACCACAGAAAGGTAAACCTTATGCTATTCCCCTCCACAGAGGGATTCAGTTGTCCCCAAGCTAAATCTGTCTTGCAGATCGACAAGTTCGAAACTGAGAAAATGAATAGGCCCGAGTGATCTATCATCATTGCCCGCGTTCCGTGATCCTGCAATCAAGGTAGCTCAGTAATCATATAATACGCTCTTTCACCCTTCTTATTTACGCGAGCTACGCCCTTCTTCATCTGGCACCCAAAGCGCTTAGGCGACCGAGCAGAAGGCTGAGGCCACAACTGGTCAAGTAAGAGCTCCTCTGTCCCCCTATTTTATGAACAGATAAATCTGCCTCGGAGTCCTTCAAGCCTGAGATTCTGGTAGGGAAGCAAGCCGCCCCAAGCCTGGACCAACATTCCTTTCATTCATTAGTTTAGGGAAAGCATGATCAATCATCTTGTTAATCAAGTCGTCTTGCCCGCAACTGCTCTTTAGAGGCAGGATTAGCAAGAAGCGATCAGGCTGTTCCCTTTAGTCTGAAACCGTCTTGTGCTATGCTATATATATGTAGACTCATCTTTTGGAATCCATGGTCACTTAGCCCGCGGGAAGGCCCTGCCCACTCTCACGGTCCACTATCGAAGGAAAGGTAGCGCTTGTTGGCTACAAGAATCCACGTCCGTGAGCACATGCAAGACAGTAGCAACTTATAATTGCATAGTATAATCGTATCTTTCGGTCGTTCAGCTCAAGCTTCTTTGATTGAGGAAGGACGGACCCAGCCCAGGCTGACTATTAGGGCCGGCTAACCAAATTGCCTCAGATCCGATCTCTCAGGCGCATTATTGGAAGACTATGATTAACATGCTTAGCGCCCTTGATCTCTAAGTTAGCAAGAGCGTGAAGGTGGTCCAGTAAGAATTTATGCGAAAAAGGAGGGCTTTCTGGCGACATCCACTACAGTTGAACCTATATCAAAGACATGACCAAATCATGACCTTCACGGTGGAAGAGCAGGGGCAGGTTCAAGCCTTTCTCTCTTTCGTTTATGCGAAGTGCTCTGTAACGGAAAGGCGAGAACTATGGCAGCAATTGAACTCCTTATCAGCTTCCATCAACAAACCGTGGCTAGTTGGCGGAGATTTCAATGCTACTCTCTATGCACACGAGAAGTTGGGCGGAGCTCTGCCTGAGGTACGAGCAACTGATGATTTTTCAGTTTCGGATGTGAAGGCTTAGGCTTCCATTTTTGTTCTAGGTTTCATTTCTCCGCCGGGGCGCTCAGTTCCTTCCTGTTCCCAGAGCTGAGGCATAGTAGCGCAGCTCCTGCTGAAGGCTGCTTTGTTTGGGAAGACGTGCTCTTGTTGTTCTCTTGCTGCTGCGGCGTCAATACAATTCTGGCAATTCTCTCTCTTCTTTTGCGTGCGGCCCGTGATGTTTTGATCCTTTCTTTCTGGCTCTCTCGCTTTTTTCTAGGGCCTTCCGGACCCAATTGTAAACAGTGTTCTTTAGCGGGAGGTATGTCTCGGCTAATGCTTTTGTTTAAAAGCATCTGCAGTTTCGGCATCTCTTTCGCTTGTCCAGTAACCTCTTCTTTCTCAAAAAGAAAAAGTCGGAACCATAAAAAGTACACTTGACGCCCTATCCTAAAGGTCAAGGGCTATTCTTACGATGTGAATACGGATATCTATTCTTATCATTCACTCTTACCAAAGGGCTAAGGGCCTTATCCAGCATATGACTCGTTTTTATCTTATACCCCACTCAATCCAAGTCATTCTGACCCGGTGGATGTTCAAGGCTAGCAAAAAGCTTCGCCAATATCGCTCGTGATACAGTACTCGCGCAACAGCGCTTACAGCAGCTCGTAGCTATTGTATGCATGGGAGTGAGGAGATATTGATTGCACTTGCTAGCCAGCCGTTTTCTTGCTTCCATCCGCCTATTTATTAGGTGGGCCGACCTTAGGCTTGACAGTTCGAAGCTTTGTAATAGAGCATCAGCGAAGTATTTGAGTAGCCTCTTGGCCGATTACAACGGCACGCTTACTGACAGGGATTATAGATCCTAGACGGCCCCCTTGTAGATCAATTTTAAGCCGAGGTTGGTCCGGCCTTCGCTGGATCGTCACCATGTTGACATTTAAATCGTCGGTCTGGTGATCGACAATCTCTTCAATGACTGCAGAAGATGGTTCTTGTGTGACTGGTCTCAGCACACCCATTTCCCTGAAGCGATCAAATACTTCTTGGGCGTCACAATGTGTTATCGGGTCTTCGTATTGATCAGTGTAAGCGACTCGTAATTTATCGATCTTTTCGGGATCAAAGTCCCTAGGAGCGATTCGAGTCTTTACAAAGTCAACTACCCTGCCCATTCGATAAGGGTCAACACACCCTCCTTCCGGAAGGGTCAACCACAGATCAATGGGGTAAGGACGAAGACCAGACGGTGAATGCGCCAGAAGCCAATGTCTTAACCAGCGACGATGCTTACCTTTCGGGGCATTATCGTTGGAATAAGTCCGGTATCCTGCACCTCTTAACCTAAAGGAGGTCCTTAAAGACACTCCTAAGATCTTGAAGTGAAAGGCCGGAGCCGCTAAAAAGGTTACAAACTTTGGCGGAAACTGGACTGAGATCTACAGTACAGTTATCCACCATGAACCTCTTAGCGAATGATGCACATCCTGTCTCCAATATGAGGGCGCTAAGCTCTTTCGATATTATCACCTCAGCATCAGATAGGATCTTCTGGTACTCTCGAGCGACATTACTGTCAGCTATTACTATGTCATCACCTAAGATGGCATAGTCGAGAAATAACCGTCCTGGATATGCTCGCCAGGCTGCTATCCACACTAACGCATGATGCGTAAGTGAAAACACTGGCCAAGACGAGTAAAAGCCTAAAGGCTGACCTTTAGTAAATCGATACAAATGAGCCTTCTGTGTTTTCACAGAATGAGGCTCCGGAACACGAAAGGCGACATTGGACATGATCTTTGTCCATATGCCCCCCAAGTCGTCTCCGAAGACCCCGGATAACAAACAGCCGGACAATTGTATCGGAAGAAGGTCAGTTGCTGCTTTAAGATCAAAAGAGTATAAATGCTTTTTCCCTTCAAGCCTTTTTAATGGGGCCGTCTGGTTATAAGTACCGTCGGTCACTAACAACCTAAGTACACGCATTACCCAATCATGCAGAGGCCTTAAAAGCGTCTGCAAGATAGGATTTATTCATAAAATACTCTGATCTTACCAGCGCCTTCAAGCTTAACCCCGAAACGTCCATTTTCTGGACGTGTCCGTATAAGGTGCCACCAGTGATGAACACTGGGTGCATGCAACTTACGCAGGAATAAATTCCATACGTTCGATGCTTCCTTACAGGGCAAAACGGGGTTCTCCCATCCATCCTCTGGGTAATAAGTGCGTAGCTTATATAGCATCGCACCTACTTCCATGAGGAAATCTGGCTTCCAAAGAGTTATGAGAGCTCCTGCATCAATAGGCAGAGTATGCCAAATTGAGAAGGATTCCCCTTTCTTGAGGACTGCTCCCAAAAACTTAGAACAATCCTTACGGTTGTAATGAGTATTTGGGCCAGAAGACCAGATTGGCTTATATTTAAAGCCTAAATGGAGAGGTACTCGCTTGTACGCACCACGGGTATACGCATTTATCATAGCAGGAATTCTAGTCATTATTTCAATTTCAACGGCTAGATCCATGCAAGGTTTCCCTGGCTGATACTTTGGAATATGGATGGTCGTAGGTTTGACTTTCTTACCTTTCGGCCATACCAATATTAATTTTGCTAGAGTTGTTATACTCAAGCAATACCTCAGTACCAGTAGGTTACCTTCCCTTATTCTCCTTCTATAGAATTTGGGTATGAACCGTGGTATACCTGACCGAGTGCAACTCACAAATACACTGAAAGTCGGTTGTTCTGACTTAAGGCCGCCCTTATACCACATGAGACGAAGTCCCACGTGTTTAAGGTATTGGCCAACGAACAATGGACCCGACTTACGGTATAATTTGTGAATAGTCTTAGCCATAGCTACTGTGGCTAGACAGTGTTCTTTCGCTAGTTTACCAAAGACGCATAACTGGATCCTAGTAAATAGACCCAGCAAGCGTCTCCTCTGTTCCAACAGAGGACGCCAACTATGCGTAGAGAGTCGCTCCTTCATAAAGAATAATTGGTTAATCATAATCAATATATCTCTTTTGTAGGAAAGACGATCTCGACGTATAGGCTCGGTCGAACCCTCTATATAGTGGAGACCTTATGGCTTCATATATTTTCTGCGGAAAAATAGCTCGACGCCAGAATAATAAAAAGCCGTCGAGGAGAACTCCTAACTAAAAGCAGTGATAAACGATAAACTAACGATAGCATCAGCTCTTCGTCTTTCGGCATTAGACATGGTTTTCCCTTCTAGCAGCAATCCTTGATCGAAGTGAAGGAAGAAAGCCAAAAGCTCTAGTCCCATCTCCTTCTGTTATGGAATTGGAAAGTGACTCAGATATTCATATTCAATAGCAGGGGATTCTCTAACAGCCGGATATGCCTATTTCTGGTAGACTGTAACAAACAGCAGAGTTGCCCACTTCTTCAAGTAGCCCAGCCGATCTTGGAAAACGAAAGAAGGAGGCATCTAGTTCGGTTGCTCAATCACTTGCAGATGTAACTGCTCTAAAAGGAATCTATATGCTTATTATTTATAATAAGGAATTACGTCCATTGTTTTTTTTTCTTCCTAAAGTGCCTATGTCCGACTAAGCGAGGAAATAGGGAATCAGATGGAGTGAACCTTCTTTCGTTCGTATATCGAGTTTATCGGTCTAATTTTCTCTTGGTGGAAATAGCCCCGTCCCGTATGGAATCCTATCCGTCTCTGCCTGCCCAATCCTTCCATTAAGCCTATCGGCTTATAATATAATAAGCCTAATGCCTTTCATTTTGGAAGGGGCAAGGCTTTTTCTTGAGCCAGTCCGGTATGGTATCCTTGTAAGCCTTCGAAGCTGTCCATTCTGCTATCAGTGAATGTGCTTTGAGGTCTCTTCCCATCCCCCTACCTTTAGTCATATTAGAGCAAATTTACTTAACTGATAACTGAATTTCAATCGTAGGTCTCGGATTCTATTCCGTCTTTTAGTGTATATAGATCCTTACTCTGGCTATTCCCTCTCGTAGTCGATTCGGTATGTGTAGTATGTACCCTAGTCCCTAAAGACTGCGTATTGCATTCTATTCTTTCAAGTCGATAGTTTAGAGAGTTTAGAGAGGGCCATTCCCTTTTTATTGAAAATTTCTAATTCCTCAACCGCAGCAAGGAATTCTTTTTCGCTATGTCCGTCTGTCGGTGTAGGAGATCGAGGGTATCTTGTTTGATAAGTTGAAATCTCTAAGTCTGATATTCGTTCTGTCGGATAATGTCCAAGGGAAAGACCTAATGGTAACTTATCTCATAGGCTATTCTATTCTTTTTCGAATGTAGCAGCTGGAGTTAGAGCAAGCACTCTTCTATAAGTATAAGGCCTTTCTTATGCTTCACCCTTGACTTTAGCTATGAAATGACGTAAGTTAGTAGGGTAGTTGGTCCATTCGATCCTCTCTTTTTCTTCTTGAAAGTCTTCAAAAGCGATTGAATGCCGGTCTATCAGTTTAGTAACCATAACGTAAGCAGTCCCTTAGCTGTGCATTCGGTAATCATTCCAATGCTAACCGCATTCCATCAGAAAAAGCTTTATCATTCAACTGTACCCTAGGAGAAGTCGAGGAAGGGGCAACTTCAATTGGTAGTAAGTAGATCGAGGAGAGGGGGATTAGTTTGTGTAAGCCCTCCCCTATCGTCTAAGGGATAAGATTTAAACCAAAGAGGCAAGCAAAGCCTATCATCCCGGTCTAAGCTAGGCGATTTTCTTGCCTTGCATTCAAATTCAAATCAATCATATCAGTAATTGAATGAGTAAGCGAATCAGCCTACCTAGTCTTCGAGTCTTCCAGTTCTCTAGGCTATCCTAACAAGCTTTCCAGTTTAGTTGTCCAACGCATTAGCGCCTTCTCCTTCCAGCGGTTAAGCTTTCGATGTAATATATCTCGTCTAGCCCTTAGTTCATTCCGTACGTCTGTCTGTGTAATCTGTCATTTCTTATACGTCTTTCACTATTCAAGTAAGGAGCTCATGGGCCTTTGTAGTGCTACCGGTAAGTCCAATCATAGACCCGCATCATCATATACAGAATTAGCTAGCCTACTTCCTTGAAGCCTTTAAGTTGTTAAAAGGCGCGTAGCGTAAGCTCTTCTCTCAAATAAAAGAATAACTCAAGCATCTTGTGATGCCTCCTTGTGATCCTTTCAGTTCAGTCATCGCCGTATTGATTTTTTTTCGTATATCGAGTGACTGGTAATTCCAGTGTAGGACCGTTTTCGAAGTGGTCTTATTCTAACTTGGCCCAATGCCTTTCTTTATAATGAAGGGGATTCATTCAGCTGCAAGGATGGTAGATTGGATCCTTCTTCCTCGGCAGACTTGCCTGGAGGACATCAGCGCATTGCCTCACAGCTTCTTCTCAATCACTTTCTATTGTATCTTAGAGAGTGAAGTGATAGGCTATCTCGAGTCGAGTGAGGCAAGCTAAGAGAAGAATAAGATAATAATAAATAAAGGCGTGTGTTTTCAAGTGAAGAAGAAGGGGTTCAAAGGCTATCTCCGAGTGAGGAAGTGAATCAGAGAGCAGCACAGAATAGGCATAGGCTGCGTGACCCTTCTGAAATAGAAAAAGGAATTTCTGGAGTCAGATCAATAGTATAAGAATCGGGCAAGGAATGCGCGGGAAAGGTATTATCCCCATAGTCAAAAGAATCCGAAATGGGACTGGTGAGGGAAAGACCTTACTTCAATCTTTTTCTCTAACAGGCGATTCGTGGCATAAAAGACAGATTAAGAGCTCTCCCTTATTGTTGGAATGGGATTGATGGACGAGGAAATAGTTGCCTGACCTACTGACAATGTAATAAGAGAGCAATGAAATGGAATAGAAATAATTCTCTCCCTCTGAGCGCTATTGTTATTTCCCACCCTTTCTTTGAACCTTTTTAATGATCGAACTTACAGATATGAACTGAGTGCCATTTGATGAGTAAGATCGAACAAGGGAGAGGGATATGGAAAGGATGAAATAATGAAAGAGGAAGTCATTGCTAGTAGTAACGACTTGTCACGATCCATTGGTTCATATAGAATCCATGTCCTAGGTCTATCAAAAAACATTCTTTTCGCTAAGCGTATATAATAAAATAGAGTGAAAGGGTCCACCCCGAAACCAAGGGAGTACTAACTTAAAGCTGAGTCCTCTCCGAACCGCAGGAGATAGTTGCCCATCATACGGCTCACCAACTTCATTTGCCTCTAAGGGGGCTCTCGCTCCGGGCGGGTTCGGATCACTTACAATACACGGCTCTACGAAGGGGTTAGGAGCGTTTTCAAGATTCTTCTTTCTTTGTCGAGACGAAAAAGGAACCCATCTTTTCTTTTCGACTGGGAAATGTGAGTCTGTTTTTTCCACTTTATCCATCCCCCTCTAAAAAAATGATAAAAAAGGCGCGTAGCGCTTGATATATATTACAAGACGTCTTTGATCTTTTCCATCTCTGCCCCGCTTCCATGTGGGCAGAGACCCCTATAGAGAATGAAGAGGGGCCAAGGATCTTCCTCTAAAGAGTGCTTATCGAGGCTCCACTCTCCCCCCTGAATAAGTAAGGCTCCGTTAGCCTGGGCTGAGATGGGGACAAGGAGTCGGGATTGAAGCCCCCAACGTTCTGCCAGACACTGGACAGGGGTTAGCTCTGTAAATGTGTAGAGCCAAGTGTAGTGTGGTGTAGTAGTAGGCACTTCTAGGCCCCTTCCCGGCTACTGGATCAGTCCAGTGCTTCGGGTACTACGGACCCTCTGCCATCCATTGCAGCAGAGCCGTTTCATGAGCGGGGGGGCTAAGCGCAGTCCTTTGAATCAAACGTTGAATGAAATCGATTCTTTTTTAGATATCCGGATAGATGGATGGATCTATCTCTCTATTCATATATATATGTATGAAGAAGCCCCAAATCCTTTCTTTGGCCAGGAAACACTGCACTGCTTTGGGCCCAGGAAGCGAAGGGAATGAGCTCGGCTGCTTCTCCTCCACACTTTTTTTCCGTACCCGTTCCGCATGCGCTTCGCGCGCCATTGGCGCTTTGCTCTCCTCTTATTTCTTCATTGGACGGTTCGGATGGACTTCGCCGTTCTTTCCCAACAAAAAAGGAAAGGGCTGTATCACATCGAGATGTCGATTCGTTTTCCGCCCCAAATGAGATGGGGAATTAGTTACCTCTGTCCCTTTATCTTTCTGAATCGAGGCCCGGCCCGGCTCGCGTCGTTCCAACAACCGACGGGGAGCACCTCAGTATACGATCGCGCGCAGTAACTGGGAGTCCTATTACACCTAAGGCCAACTTCAATTCACCAAACCCAGGTTCATCTCGTGTAGTGATTGTGGACTCGTACAAGGAATATTGAGTAGACGGTTGATGTATCAGACTCGACCCTGTCTTTCGTAGCATGCATTCCCATCCGTGTCGCAACGGATTCGGTAAGCTACGTGTCCGGTGCACGGAAAACTGCCTTCGGTCCCCCAACCTTACTCATGGCAACCTTCCGGCCGCCCAACGACCTATAACGCTAGTCACTACTCCCACTGGGGCTAGGAAGTAAGCCCCACAACCCAAAGCGGCGAAGAACAAATAGAATTTGCTACAAAAGCCGGCTAACGGGGGTATTCCTGCGTATGAGAACATTGTAATGGAGAAGGTCATAGCCGAAATAGGATTCGTTTTGGCTAGAGCGCCCAAATCAGCTATATATTTTACACGGGTTTGCCGTAATGCTGGAACTATGGCGAATGCATCTATCGTCATTGATGCATAAATAAAGATACCAATTAGTAGTGATTGAATTCCTTCTATGGTTCCACATGATAAACCAGTACGAATATAACCTACATGTCCAATCGAACTATGAGCTAGAGGTCTTTTGACTTTCGTTTGGGCCATGGCGGCCAGTGCTCCTAAGATCATAGAAGCAATGCTGCTGAAAAAGAAGATTTGTTGCAATGTACCTCCATAGGAACCAACAATAGAAACACGTGACATATTTGCAGAAATAGAGATTTTAGGCGCAATAGAAAGGAATGCTGTAACCGGGGTGGGTGAACCCTCATAGATATCAGGTGCCCACATATATAGAGTCAAAAGAGATATGGAGTCCGATGGAGAGGGGGGTTTTCTTCGGGGCTCGAGAGATGGAATAGATAGGGCCCAAAAAGTGGTTAATTCGCCGCTGGGGAATTCACACAAAAGGGAACGAGGAATTCTCAACGAAAAAAGTGCTCTCTGAACCGAACGTGAAAGTTGTTTTCCATCAGACGGCTGTTCCCGTAACTCCACTCTCGACTTGGATTATATATCCAAAAAGGTCCGCTCTCGGCCATTCCACACGCTGCCTAGCAGAGGCGTGGTTATCTGAAGTGGATTCTTGTAGTAGATGCCGAACCTGCTGCTCAGTGGGCGGGCGCAGCAGCTACATGGACCCCTTCCTTTCTGTTGTTGCCAGCGCTTTCCCGGGCCGAGCCGGAATTCTTTATTTATTAGAAAAGGGCAGGCAAAGCCCGAAGGAAGGCTGCTATCCCCATAGGCCATCCTCGGCCTTCTTCGTTTTCGATGAAAAACAAATCGACATCTCGATCTCCGAAAGCGCAAGCGCCTTACCCCGCCGCATCCCCCTCCCTTCGTCGAGCCTTTCCTTTAGTGGTTTGGGAAGCATTCCTTTATCTGAACGTCGGCAGGCATTCTGAAATTCCCCTTTGGGCCCCGGGGTGGTTTCGGTTTGAACATAGACTAAAACATGATTGGAAGGGTCCTAGCTACGCCATGCGTTCAATACAAAAAAAGCCTCTGGGAAGCTTCAGGGATGACAAAAAGAGGGCGCTTTCCTGTGTTGCACTGAAAAAAGGACCTCAGAGAAGAGCGTCTTCTCTGAGGTTTCTTCCTCCCGCGCCCGCCGCCGCCCGGCCCGCGTTAGAGTGGAAGATTAGCAAAGCGGGAAAAAAAAGAGGGAGGGGGAGCAGCATCTTCTTCTCTTCGCGAGAACTTCAGGATCGGAGAAGCATTCGGAACGGGCTCCGCCTTCATTTCGTTGGCAGAAACGATCCAATCTATTCGGGGAACCCAAAAACGAACTCTTTTGACTTGCTTGATTCATAGATAGATAAAATAGATAGATAGACAAGAAAGAGATAGATGAAAGAGATATCTTTTTTATTTCTATAAAATAAAGAGGAATAGGAATATAATATAAATACCATTATCTGTCTATGTATCATTATTTTATTATCATCTCCCGATTTTTTTATTATATTGTTAAATCTGCTCTCTCTCTCACAATATATTTAGAGAGCAGATGCTCATAGCACCTATATCGAACACTCATTCCTATCTATTGTCTATTGATAGAAAGATCTTCGTCAAATACCGGACTTTGCCTTTGATTTTGAGGAATTCCTCATATCCAAGGCAGCTTCCCACAAACACCCCACCCCATACGACTATGGGGGTTCCTTTTGAATCGACAGTTGTAGGGGCTTCATTGCTACTTTTTCATTCTAAAGGAAACCAACCTTTAGTCAATAGGAGCCCTACCTCCTTCAGTAGCAAACACATTTTTTAGTAACCTACTAAAAGCGGAGCGCTGCTTCAAAACTACAGGTTTTCCCTCCGGGGAGAAAAAGCGAAAGCTTGCTCGAAACTCATAAAGGTGGGGGGAGAGGAATCTATATGCTTATTATTTATAATAAGGAAGCGAAGACGCTTTGCGTCCCGACAGTTTCAAAAGGCGCTTGCGTGAGGCTGTCCATCCATAAACCCGGAAACGAAACGATCGTTCCCTTTTCGTCAAGTGGGTAAGTAAGGTAGGCATACGAACCACCGAAGCAAGCGCCTTAGACTCTATTTGGAACAAAGCAAAGAAGTAGGCTGAATGGAAAAAGGAAAGGGACAAGGGCGGTCGTCGCTTGGCGCGAAGGCTGCCAGGGGTAGGGTACGGTACTAAAGGTCCTCGGACTTCCAGGCGGTTTTTCTTTTGGGCAGCTGTTCACCGTTGGATCTCGCCAATACAGCCTCCTATAGTTTTCGTTACCGAGATATCTTTGATTTTTTTCCCAGGGATTTCTTGGGTAATCAGCTCCCATGCTGCAAACAGTCAAACGCAAGCGCCTTGTCGCTTTTCTTTCTTTCCTCGTGGGCAGGAAGCACACCAGCAGCGTGCGTTGCGTGATTCCACTGTGTTTTATGCACTTGACTGGGTGGACAGTTGACCGGAAGATAACTTCGATTCGCCCGGCCAGCAGGCGGGCGGCGTGCTTATCTTGTGTGACAACACTTCAGAGCGAGTGGCTCTTCTAGTCGGGCAGCTATGTGACAACACTCCAGAAAAAGCGGCGCTTTTGTGTAACATGCTATGGTCTCAACGCCCTTACGAGGTAGTGATGAGTTTCACGCGCTCTAAGCCCGGCCCGCGCGCAGTTAGGAAGATTGGCCGCAATCTGAGCGGTACCACCCATCCTACCCTACCATCTATAGGCGGCCGTCCGTCCTACAGCCGCCCGAAGAGGAACTGCAGTGATCTTGAATAGGGACCCTACAGCGATAGATAGAATCCCCATAAAAATACCACTAGATCGAGCACCAGTGATTTCGTATCCGGTCAAAATCTTGGCTAATTGATCGAAGTGGGTAGCTCCAGTAGACCCATAGATCATGGAACAAATAGGGTGGGTAGGCCCAAACACCACACTAAACACGTATAGACGCGAACCCCCCTCGTTACCGTACGTGCGACTCTCACCGCATACGGCTCGCACAAAGACTCCTAAATCCATCCCGTTCTTCAGCTTCTCCTCTCCAATCCTCGATCAAACTAGCGTTCCCCAGCTTCAAAACTACAGGGCGAAGCTACGGCTTTTCAGCGTTGGAAGAGCGCCTCGCGCGCTCCGGCTTTGAATGAAGCGCACACTACGGCTTTGAAGCGCGCTGGGTGGGCGCTTCCTTCACCTATCGTACGTATCTATCGGCTTGGCTTCGTCCCGAACCAAGGGTCCGAAGGAGCTGGCGGGCGCGTGCGTGTAGGAATGCCGGCTACAGAGACTACAAGCCGACGCCAGAAGCGACTCGCTTCTATTCTCGTTGGGATTGGATATCGATGGTCATAAATAAATAAGTAGTTCGCCAACCTCTCTAACTAACATACGAAACAATTTCACTTCACGGCCCCTTTACTTAAAGCACAAACAAAAAAGAAAGAGCTTCGCTCGGTTGGCCTTCCTACGCTGAAACTCCTTTCTCTTCTCT